ATACGATAGGCGAAGGAAATACCCCCATTTCATAGCGCCTGGGGAACGCAAGTGGAATCGAGGATTGGAGAGGAGAGGTGGAATAAAAGGCTCGGGATGGATTTAGGAGTCTTTGTGCGAGCCGTATGCGGTGAGAGTCGCACGTACGGTAACGAGGGGGGTTCGCGTCTATACGTGTAGTGTGGTGCTTGGGCCTACCCACCCTATTTGTTCCATGATCTATGGGTCTACTGGAGCTACCCACTTCGATCAATTAGCCAAGATTTTGACCGGATACGAAATCACTGGTGCTCGATCTAGTGGTATTTTTATGGGGATTCTATTTATCGCTGTAGGATTCCTATTCAAGATCACTGCAGTTCCTTTTCGGGCGGCTGTAGGATGGACGGCCGCCTATAGGTGGTAGGGTAGGGTGGGTGGTACCGCTCAGATTGCGGCCAATCTTCCTAACCGCGCGCGGGCCGGGCTTAGAGCGCGTGAAACTCATCACTACCTCGTAAGGGCGTTGAGACCATAGCATGTTACACGAAAGCGCCGCTTTCTCTGTAGTGTTGTCACACAGCTGCCCGCCTAGAAGAGCCACTCGCTCTGTAGTGTTGTCACACAAGATAAGCACGCCGCCCGCCTGCTGGCCGGGCGAATCGAAGTTCTCTTCCGGTCAACTGTCCACCCAGTCAAGTGCAAAAAACACAGTAGAATCACGCAACGCACGCTGCTGGTGTGCTTCCTGCTCGCGAGGAAAGAAAGAAGAGCGACAAGGTTCAGATTTGACTGTTTGCAGCATGGGAGCAGATTCCCCAAAAAATCCCTGGGAACAATAAAAAAAAAGATATCTCGGTAACGAAAACTATAGGGGGCTGTATTGGCGAGATCCAACGGTGAACAGCTTCCCAAAAGAAAAACCGCCTGGAAGTCCGAGGACCTTTAGTACTGTACTCTACCCCCGAACCAGCAGCCTTCGCGCCAAGCAAGACCGCCCTTGTCCCTTTCCTTTCTCCATTCCGCCTCCTTCTTTGCTTTGTTTTCCAATAGAGTATAAGGCAAAGTGGTTCGTATGCCTACTTTACCTACTTGACGAAAGGGAACGAACTTTGTTTCATTTCCGGGGTTATGAATTGGATTCAGTAAGCCTCACTCCTTCCTTTTTATTATGTCGTGAGGCTTTTGTTACCGGCCAAAGGCGACCCTCTCGAGTTTCCGGCTGTTTCCTAGATTGAAGTAGCCTTTCGTCGCCCTACCAAACGAATTCACTATCAAACAGCTCGCCCTATTTAAGTACCAAAGGTGCGCTCAGCCCGGTGACTAAGAAATGGGGTTGCCCTTTCATTGAAGTGATGAGGTCGGAAAGAGGGAAGTAGGGCTCCTATTGACTAAAGGTTGGTTCTTCGCTTTCCTTTAGAATGAAAGTGGCTATGAAGCCCCTACTACTTACTTTCTTTTTTTTTTTAGTGCAACAATGAAAGTGACTGCGCCCTCTTCCCTGCAGCTTTCCATATTTTGTATTGAACGCATGGCGTAGCTAGGACCCTTCAAATCATGTTTGAGCCTATGTGAAAACCCACCCCCTATTTTACTAAGGCTGGAAAGAATGCCCACCAAGTTCAGCCCACGGAGCGGGAATGCTTTCCCCAACCATTCAAGGAAAGACTCGACGAAGGGAAGGAAAACGCTTTTTTTACCGAGTTCCGCCCGCTGGCCTATTGGGATAGCAGCCTTCGGGCTTTGCCTGCCCTTTCAAAATTCCGGCTCGGCCCGGGAAAGCGCTGGCAACAACAGAAAGGAAGGGGTCCATGTAGCTGCTGCGTCCGCCCCCTTCTTAGTCAATGGGGCACAGCGGGTTCGGCATCTACTACAAAAGAGAGAATCCACTTAAGATAACCACGCCTCTGCTAGGCAGCGTGTGGAATGGCCGAGAGCGGACCTTTTTGGATATATAATCCAAGTCGAGAGTAGAGTTACGGGAACAGCCGTCTGATGGAAAACAACTTTCACGTTCGGTTCAGAGAGCACTTTTTTCGTTGAGAATTCCTCGTTCCCTTTCGTGTGAATTCCCCAGCGACGAATTCAAAACTTGTGGGGCCCTATCTATTCCATCTCTCGAGCCCCGAAGAAAACCCCCTCCCCTTCGGACTCCATATCCCTTTTGACTCTATATATGTGGGCACCTGATATCTATGAGGGTTCACCCACCCCGGTTACAGCATTCCTTTCTATTGCGCCTAAAATATCTATTTCTGCTAATATTTCACGTGTTTCTATTTATGGTTCTTATGGAGCTACATTGCAACAAATATTCTTTTTCTGCAGCATTGCTTCTATGATCTTAGGAGCACTGGCCGCCATGGCCCAAACGAAAGTAAAAAGACTTCTAGCTCATAGTTCAATTGGACATGTAGGTTATATTCGTACTGGTTTCTCATGTGGAACCATAGAAGGAATTCAATCACTACTCATTGGTATCTTTATTTATGCATCAATGACGATAGATGCATTCGCCATA